GTACGTAAATGTAACTCCTTGGTTAAACAACGATTCAAAGTCCCTAGAGCTCCTTCTAAGGCTTGATGAAAAATCCGTTGTCGAACTTGATTAATTGCTCTTTGTTGTTCAAAATGAATCGTTTCATTTTTGTAATTTTCTAATTGTTCTAAAGTCTTATAAGTTGAATTAATCAAATTCAATTTTTCTCGTTCTATCTCAGAATAGCCGTTCACTCGAAACAGGTCTGCTTCTATTTCTATTTTCTGTAAGCGGGTCCGGGCTTTTTCCAACTGTTCAACGGCCCCCTCACGTAGTTCTTCTGAATTTCGAAGAGTATTCAAAATCCTTTGTTTTCGATTATCTAATAAATCACTTAATGAAAGTAGATTATCTTTCCATTCATTGCAAAATTTCCATGATCCCTTCCCGAACCAAACATGAATCTTTCGATTCATTTGGCTCTCACGCTCAATTATTTCAATTACTTATGGTAAATTCCCATATCTTTTGTTACTGGAATGAGCCTATCCTCTCTTCTCGATTAATAATTCATATGCAAAAATAAAAATTAATCAAAAACCAGAATATTTGTAGGACTCTTCTGACCAAACAAGTAATTGTCAGTAAAGTTGTTTCTTGTTTTTTTCTTCAAAATCCAACGAATTTACTTTATGCACAGGTTATCGATTCAACATTCGATTAAGAATGAGGGAAATCCCCATTTTTCAAAAAAGAAGGTTCCAATTTTTTTCGACATGAGTGCTCTATACCGAAAAAAATTCCCAACTATTCATTTAGAATCCTTTGATATATTAACATATCTAGTAGAAAGAGTACCTTGCTCTGTCTAGACTTCAAACAGTTTAGCTTTAACCATGCTAATGTCCCTACGTTATCAGTTGATAGAGAATCAAAGTATATTTACTGATGAATTGCGAAATGCTATGGTTCTTAAAGATGATTTTTTAATTTATTCAAAAGTAATTCGCAGGATCGTGCACCTTTTCTTTACTAATTCAAAAAAAAATGCAGCTGATTCAATTCAGCCTATTCGTGAAATAAACAACCCGCACACACTCCCTTTCCAAAAAAAATCAATACACCAAGGACTAGACTTAGATTTATTGGATTTGTTGCTAAAATATCAGTATTAAACCCGAAACTCCCGGCGGATGGCCAGTGACCCAAAGAAACGAAAGAATCGGTTACATTTTTCATAAGATCTCTCCTTCTCTTATAGACAGAATATTATCTATTTAATTATCATATTTCATAATATTTATAATTTTTATTTTTTATTTATAAATCTATTTTATATTTTAGAATTAGAATTTAAAAATAGTAAATCGAGTCAAAAATATATTCGATTTTTATTAGAAATATATTTTTTTATTGTAAATTTGTAAAAATTGCTAACTAAGAACAATAGTTATTAGACTTTGATATCAGGTCTAGTGTCAATTTCAACATATCTTCTTTGTTTTTGTTATAACACTTCCTTTAAATTTTAAAATAAAATAAACTAATACAGGGTAACGAAGAAAGCGAGAAGGGGAAGGAAGAAAGCGAGTCGGTTTACTAAAATTCCTCATCCTCCAATCAGCCCTTCCCGTGGGTTATTGTACCAATAAAACTAAATATAAATAATTAATTGTAGGAGTTAAATCTTGATATAATTCGAAAAAGCAAGCAGCAAATTCAAAAATTGGCAAAAATTTTATTTTTTATCAGATTAAACAAAAGGATTCGCAAATAAAAGTGCTAATGCTACAACCAGTCCATAAATTGTTAAAGCTTCCATAAAAGCCAAACTAAGTAATAAAGTACCTCGTATTTTTCCCTCCGCCTCTGGTTGTCTTGCGATACCTTCGACAGCTTGGCCCGCAGCAGTACCTTGACCAACTCCAGGTCCAATAGAAGCAAGCCCAACGGCCAACCCAGCAGCAATAACGGAAGCGGCAGAAATCAATGGATCCATGATAAATTCCTCGCATCAAAAAAAAGAAATGGTTAATGATACAATCAACCACTAAATTATGATTAAATTATTCCATCGATAGATTGTCATCCAGTCAAAGTAACGTAACTAAGAGTTCAAAATTGAAGTAATGAGATTATTGAATCAGCAGAACTGCTTCGATATCAATTTTTTAGTTTCTATCCACAGAGTTTTGGTGAATTCATATAACTTTTTGTTTTTCCATTTCTTTCTTTGTTCCGAATCAATCATTCTTTAAATTCGAACTCTTCCTTCTTTATTCTTAATTTAATCTCTTTATTCACTTCACAGTTTCAAACGAAAAAACGAAAAGAAAGGCTTTTATTGGAATCCCTATCAAAATTCTTGGTAGTCGCGGGACAGATTAAGATTAGATATATCTATTTGCTCATATATAACTAGCCTAATATTACATATACACGCCCTTCTTCTATAACGTAAACCAACTCTTTGTATCTTAAATTCAATTTGAATTCTAAAATCATTTTAGAAACATTTATTTTATAAAGAAAAGTTGGTTTATTTTACAGTCATTAGACAGATTCCATGGATTATATATTACATATGTTTATTTTAATCCCACCCTCCTAAACAACGCACTTTTTTTCATGTTTTGTAAACTCTTCTTTTCCTTTTATTTATCGTCTATCTAAAATCGGTACAATCAATCTAATCTAAATGAACGAATTCAGTAGTCTGAATCATTGCATATAAATAGAAGTTTTACGTTCTTCATGTAATTTAGTTTTTTTCTTTTGGTTAATCGTTGGATTGAATAAAACCGACTGAAATGGGAATCGCTTTATAGAACCTTTTTTTTATTTACAATGTGCGATTAAACAAAAAAAAATAAATCAAGAATTCTTATTAAGATTATGACTCCTAAGATTGGGTTGAATGAAATGAACAAAACAATCAAGCCAATCTACAACGAATATTCATTGTAAGAAGATATAAATGAGTCAAGCAAATTTTAATTTTAGATTTTAGGAAAAAGATCTTTTAGATCTCTTTCCTTTTTTTAATTCCAAAATATTACAAATATCGTAATCTATTTATTTAGATCATATAGACTTTTTTGTCTATTTATGTATAGAGTTATGTTTACGAAGTAGATTATCTTGAGCAAGACATGCATTGCCTTGCATGAAGACTATTTCGAAACTTAATTAATGATGCCCCTCCATAGATTCACCTATATAAGCCGCAGCTAAAGTTGAAAAAATAAGAGCCTGAATACCGCTTGTAAATAATCCAAGGAACATAACAGGTATAGGAACCACCAAAGGTACTAAAGAAACAAGAACAACAACTACTAATTCATCCGCTAATATATTTCCGAAAAGTCGAAAGCTAAGTGATAAAGGTTTTGTGAAATCTTCTAAAATATTAATGGGTAAAAGGATTGGAGTTGGTTGAATGTATTTACCGAAATAACCCAATCCTTTTTTACTAAGGCCCGCATAAAAATATGCTATTGACGTAAGTAAAGCTAAAGCAACCGTAGTATTTATATCATTCGTAGGTGCGGCTAACTCTCCATGAGGTAACTTTATAATTTTCCAAGGTAAAAGTGCCCCTGACCAATTAGAAACAAAAATAAATAGAAACAGAGTTCCAATAAAAGGAACCCATGGACCATATTCCTCTCCAATCTGAGTTTTGCTCACGTCTCGAATAAATTCAAGGACATATTCGAAGAAATTCTGACCGTCAGTAGGAACGGTTTGTGGGTTTCGAACAGCTACAATAGCTGAACCTAATAAAATAGCAATTACAACCCAAGAAGTAATAAGTACTTGGGCATGAACTTGGAAACCCCCAATTTTCCAATAGAAATGCTGGCCTACTTCCACACCGGATATATCATATAATCCTTTAAATATTTTGATGGAACATGATAGAATATTCATATTATCCTCTGAAAGAAAGAAAACTTTTTAAGAAATTATTTTGATTCCACTATACTATCTTTTTTTACTTGTCCGTGCCCGCTTGAATTGTATATTTTGGATTAAGAACTAATCACATAATATCCCCCGCCTTATTTTTTTATTTCTTTCGTACGATTCAGAAATAGAGTAAATTAACTAGAGTACCAGATTCCATTAATCTATGGAATTCACAAAACAATTTCTTTCTATTATTATTAATCAGAGATTTCGTATATAGCTAGAACGACCCTCACAAATTGCAAATACTAATTTGTTAAAAATAAATCGAATTGAAGCTATCGCGTCATCATTCGCTGGAATCGAAATATCCGCGAGATCCGGGTCGCTGTTTGTATCAATTAAACAAATTGTTGGAATTCCCAAAGTGATACATTCGCGAAGAGCCGTATATTCTTCTTGCTGATCAACGATTATTACAATATCAGGTAACCCCGTCATATATTGAATCCCGCCCAAATATGTTTGCAAGTGAGATAACTGTCTCTTCAATTGAACCACATCCCCTTTCGGAAGGCGGTTCAGCCTTCCGGTCTTTTGTTCCATTCTCAAGTCCCTGAACTTTTGAAGTCTCTTTTCTGTAGTGGACCAGTTTGTTAAAATACCGCCGAGCCATTTTTTATTAACATAATGACACCGAGCACTTATTGCAGCCCGCGCTACTGAATCAGCTGCTTTCTTTTTTGTACCAACAATTAAGAATTGTTTTCTCATACTTGCTGCATCAAAAAGTAAATCACAAGCTTCCGATAAAAAACGAGCAGTTCTAGTAAGATTTGTAATATGAATACCTTTACGCTTCGCCGAGATATAAGGTGCCATTCTCGGATTCCATTTTCTGGTAGCATGACCAAAATGAACTCCTGCTTCCAGCATTTCGTCCAAATTAATGTTCCAATATTTTCTTATCATTTCTCCCCACACTTCCTCTCTTTTTTTTTTTCAAAGAAAAAAGGGGAGACGAGGTACCCTTAAATAAATAAATAATTGTTCCGATGGAACCTTCCCTTTTCTCGGAGTTGGGCCTTGATACACGATCCAAGCGATTAATTTCTTTGCTATTTTTTATTACTATTAACAAATTACATGTAAATGTAACAAATCACAGGACCGCAAAAAATTCAAAGTACTGATCTTAGAAATCATTCAATCCTATAAACGCTTGTTCTGATGTATCATAGAAATTTTTTGAAATGCAAAAATCAAATAACTTTCTGTGGTGGAATAAAATATCTCTTATTTCCCCTTCGAATAAATTGTTTTTTTGTTTTTTTAAAGAAATGTTCTTACGTTGCTTTGAGCGGTGCACTAATCCTCTGAATCCGGTACCAACGGGTATCATACCACCGAGAACAACGTTTTCTTTCAGACCTTTCAACCAATCAATACGACTGCGTAGAGCTGCTTTTGATAAAACGCGAGCAGTTTCCTGAAAACTCGCCTCGGCTATGAAACTTTGAGTATTCAGCGAGGCTCTCGTTATTCCCAAGAATATGGCTCGGTAACAGATCGCTTCTTCCAAAGCGCGTCCCGTCCGTTCCGCTCGCAACAATCCTATTTGTTCCCCGGGTGAAAAAACATTAGACATTCCATCTTCTGAAACCAAGACTTTTGATGTTATTTGACGTACAATAATTTCGATATGCCTATTATGGATTTGCACCCCCTGGGATCGATAAACCTTTTGAATTTTATTAACCAAAGAGATACGACTTTGCACTATAGTTAGCTCAGCACCGATCAAGAATCTCCAAGGAATTCCAAGAATTCTTGTTATACACCCGTTCCAACTCCCAACTCTCTTTTCTAGGTTTATCGATATTGAATCAATTGAGCGCACTTCTAATACTTGTTCCACTTTTGGAAGACCCTGCGTTATATCACCAGATCTCGATTTTTCATATATAAATGTAACTAATGTATCTCCTTTATAAAGGATTTCTCCATAATGACCATGAACAGTTGCTCCTGTAGTGGCCAAATAAGGCTTAGCCAATCTTAGTCCTATAGAGTCGACGTGAACAATTATAACTTGACCTGATTTTAGGTGTGGTCCATTTTTGGCTATACATACATTTTCACAAATAAACTGTCCCAGATTAATTATTGTGAAGAAACATTCACAATAATTAGAATGATAATTCTGATGGAGAAAATACCAATTTAATTTTAATGGATGAGAAACGCTGTTATTGCATGGGTCCAGATTAACCATTCTCTGTTTCTCATCCATTAAATAATATTTAAATATTCGAAAAATCTGTTTGAAATTGTCAAGTTTCAAATATTTAGTTACCGAGATCTGATTATGCGTTAGTACATGGTAAAATGAATAAAAATTCGCGATTTGAAGGGCTGTTCCTAAAGAGCCCAAGGAATTCCTAATTGTAATTGTAGGATCTCTTTTAGTTGATTCGTTTATTCCATTGTGATATTTTATATCGTTTAATAGATCTATTCCAAAACAATTAGATGATGACAAAATTCCCAAAGATTTACATTCCTTTTTTCTATTTCTACTCAATAACGTACTAAAAGTTCCTTGATTTTTTTTAAGTGATTGTTGAATCCGTGCCTTGGAATAAAGGAAATAAAATGGATTAATGTTAGTGTGATCTAACCCATTATCAGAGATCGATCCTGAACTTGAGGGACCATTCCTTTTTCGGCTGATATAGAAAAAATGGGATTTCATTAAGTCGATTCTTAGGAAATCGCGAATTAGGCCATTTGTACTTATTTTAACAAAAGAAGCCCGGGCCGCTTCGATAGAAGAACTGTTTTTTTCTTGATCCCAATTCAACACTAAACAAGTACGAACTAATTGAATCCTTGTGTCCGAAATTCCCCGAATTGATTTATCATTTCCATAACCATAAAGAATATAATTGACAACTTGAAGTTTCAAATTCTCTTTTTCCTGCAATAGATCCGAGTAGAAAAGTGTTTCTAAATTTATACCGCCCGCTATTTCATATATGATTACCGGTCGAACCAAAACAAAATACTTTTTCCTGCTAGGTGTGATCCGTTGGACATAGAGCCAATTTTTCACTTTTTTTGATTCCTTTGATCCCTTCGTATTTGTTTTTACTGGTCCGGGTGATATCAAGATACCACTATATCGAGATATTTTATCTGTTTTTCCCGGAAAATGGATATCTCCAGAAAAAATTTTTAGTTCCATTTTTTTTTTTTTTCGCTCTAGGCGGACCAACCCGCCTACCCGACTTCTTGTATTTAAAGTGATTTGGGTATCTACTCCAATGATACTATTATTTTGTACCATTAGGGAAGAAGATTCAGGTAAAATATAGACTTCCTCGGGAATGAAAAAAAAGCGATCTACTTGCATTTGGTATTTTGGCTTAAATTCTTTGACTCCTCGATATTCAATTAAATCTTCTTTTTTGACAATGGAATGCGCTCCGATAGCCCCATATTTAGTAATTCCTGAACAGTTTCTTCGGTATTGGGGATCATCAAAATAAGCAAAAATACTATTTCCACGGAACATACCATTTATAGGTATTTCAATCGAGATATCGGAGTGGGGCATTAGGCCGTTCTCTCGTTCTTGAATCGGTTGGAAGGGCATGATAAATCGATTTCTTCGTTTCTTTGCCAATAAATCAAAATTCTTGTGGGGAATAGCAGGATATACGAGATTATAATGACCAGTACAGAGGATTCGATTAAGTTCTGAATAATCAGAAACCCTCCCTTCTTTTTTACCCGAAGGATCTAAACTAAAGAATTTGTGTTTAACCTGTTTAACTTGATCATTTTTTATTGAAGGATTCGAAATATAACTTTTTTCGACAGAAAGAGAATGAATGTTCATTTGATCTTGATCCTTGTGTAGCGAAAACGGGATTATACTGGATCTGCACGAATCCCCTGATAATATCCATAAATGGCTTGTTTTTGGTAAGAGATGGACATTACTATATCTAAATTCAGGTGCATGGTATACATCGGTACTCCAGTGCATTTCCCCTTCTGAATCGCAATAAATATGTTTTCGAACCCTCTCTGTAAAATTCAAAGTGTACGTTCCCGCGCGAATTTCAGCAATCACTTGTTCTGATTCTACATATTGGTCATTTTGAACTAAAAGAAAACTTTTTGGTGGAATAGTCACGTTCTGTATAATATCTTGACTTTCAATAGTTACATCCAAGTCTATATAACATAGAAAAGCGGGATGCCCGTGACGTGTACGTGTAGGATGAACCAAATGCTCATTAAATTTTATTTTTCCATTAGAGGGAGCTCGTACATGTTCTGCGGTACCCCCCGTGAATACTCCGCCCGTATGAAACGTTCTTAATGTTAGTTGAGTACCCGGTTCTCCAATGGATTGACCCGCAATAATACCTACAGCTTCTCCCAATTCCACCAGGTCACCATAAGTGGAACTCCGACCATAACATAATCGACAGATCCAAGATGTGCTTCTACAAGTAAAAGAAGTTCGAATAGATATTGGTTGTGTTCGAAAGGTTATGAATCGATTGACAAGCCCAATCCCAATATCTTGATTTCTAATGGCAATACATCGCGGACCCATATATATATTGTCTGCTAATACACGACCAATTAATGTTTGGATAAAAGTTCTGTCCGACATCATCCCATTTCGAGGACTCACAGGGATACCTCGGGTGGTGCCACAATCAGTTCGACGTACAACAATGTGTTGAACTACTTCAACAAGTCTGCGTGTAAGATATCCAGCATCTGATGTTCGTACAGCAGTATCCACAACCCCCTTTCGGGCTCCATAGCAAGAAATGATATATTCTGTTAAAGACAGCCCTTCGCGTAAATTGCTTTGAATGGGTAAATCAATCATTTGTCCTTGTGGATCCGACATTAATCCTCTCATACCTACTAATTGGTGTACTTGAGATGCATTTCCCCTAGCTCCCGAGAAAGACATTATATGAACTGGATTAAAGGATTCCGTCATCCTAAAATTTTGGTTCATTTCTTGTCGCAAATATTCACTTGTAGCATACCATATTTCAATGGATTGGCGTAATTTTTCTATCGCGTGTACGTTTCCATAATGGTGGTGTTTTTCAAAAATAAAACTTTGTTGTTCAGCATCTTGGACTAGCCATCCTTTAGAGGGTATTGTTAAAAGATCATCAATTCCTAATGAAATGGATGTAGCAGTAGCTTGCTGGAAACCCAGAGACTTTAATTGATCCAAGATGTGTGATGTATATGCCATTCCAAAGTGATCTATTAATCTGCTAATAAGTCGTTTGATACCAGTTCCATCTATCACTTTATTGTGAAAGACCAGATTGGCCCCTTCGGCCATAACTACCTCCATATTCTACTGAGTAGGGTTCGACAGTGGATTTGAAGTCAATGATTCGAAAACTTCCTTTTCTCGACTTGATTCGCGTAGAAATTCAGGAAATATGGTCCTAGTTGAACCAAAGGGATCTGAGAATTCACACCGATGTCATAGAATTATTTAACTTAGATTCCTATTAAATTAGGTACCACTGAGGAAGCTTGGCAAAACCCTTGTATCGCTTCTTCGATTTCTCGATAAAGAGAAATCTGACCAACAGTGGTTCGAATGTATATACAAAGAATTTGTTTTTTTACACTTTTTACTATTAGATAGTGTCCATAAATCTCATGATAGGTACCAAAAGGTTCATAGTGACCTTCGACAAGAGCTTCTCTTGAAACAATAAGGCGTTGATCTAGGTTCCACCGGAGCCACAAAGGACTATCTAATTTTATTATTTTCTGCCGATAAGCTCCAATTGCATCATAGGAATTACAAAAAAAAGGTTCTTTCGTATATTTATCCTTATTATCGTAAATTCTTTCATTTTGAGAATTGCTGTGATTAGCTGGATTATACCTATTTGCACAAATACCTTGACGATTCCCGCTTGTTAATACATAAAGTCCCATAAGCATATCTTGAGTTGGTACGGAAATAGGATCTCCAATAGCTGGGGACAAGAGATTCGTATGAGAAAACATAAGTAAACGAGCTTCCGCTTGAGCCTCCAAGGATAAAGGTACATGA